TCAACCAATTATGTGCTTCAATATAATTACCTGGGGTAAGCCCTATAGCCTGTTTCCAATACTCAGCAGCCTGATCGAACCAAGCCTCTGCAATTTCAGAATCACCTCGTAGAATGGCCCGTTCTCCCTGGTCGGAATAGGTAAGTAAATTCCTTTCCTTAGAACCGCACTTGAGAGTTTCCTACCTCATACGGCTCAGCAATTGATTCTTTTGGCATCACATTTTAATCTATACGAAAAGAATTATATTTTTAAGAAAATTATCCCCCTTTTGGGGGGATTAGGCCGAAGAAGTTAATTACATAAGTTTCAAACTCTAATTTTTTTTGATCAAAAATCAGTTTTCTCTTTTTTCCCACCTTCAGAAGAATGAAGCATAGATATCTCCCTATCTCATTACGTTAGATTTTTCTGAAAGGGAACTATCTCGTTTTCATATATGAAATTTATATAGAATCTTTGAAAAAGACTTTCCTTCCATAAATAAGAAAAAAACTTACTATCTTTGGGATCTAACACTACACCGCTGCTCAATACCTTATACCTTAATGGATCGACTTTATTACATAAGTTGATTACCTCCCATATTATGATATGACATAAGTATAAGTAATAAGCAGTATTGTATTGACCCAATAGTTCGTTAATTGATCTTTACGGTGCTTTATCTATCAATTTGATCCTTTATCCATAGAATAAAGTATATAGGCGTACCCATTTCTTCATATTTTGTTTCTTGTGAAGTTTCTTTCCTTGCTACAGCTGAGAAAAATCGTTTCTTTGGACGATGCATATGTAGAAAGCCTTTTTTATAGCATTTACTAGCTAATTTGATCTTTTTTTCCTTCTTTCTATAGTGGAGATAGCCACACGTAATGGCAGATCACGGCCATATTATTAAAAGCTTGCGGTAAGAATGGATTTCGTTCTATTGCCTGGAAATAATATTCCAAAGCCTTTGTATGCTCTCCGTTGCTTGTGTGTATAAGGCCTATGTTATAGAGTATATAACTTCGATCATAGGGATCAATTTCTGATCGTGTAGCTTCATAATAATTCTGCAAAGCTTCCGCATAATTTCCTTCCGATTGAGCTGACATCCGTTACGGTCGTTCATTTTATGCAAAGAATCTCCGTTCCAGAACTGTACGTGAAATTTTCATTTCATACGGCTCCTCCCTTCAGTGCATAGTACTAAGTAATCCATGCAATCCAAAATTTACTAGTCTCATTATGAACTAAGAGGGGCTAGTATTTTTACAAGAAATTTCTAGCCAACCTCCCTGCCAGAGGTTTTTTCCTTTCTTAACACTAATTTATTTCTATATAGAAATAGTAACTCCAACAATTTCTTTGTACTCAACGCCCCCTATTTTCAGGAATTAGTCACTTTAACGGTCTTTGATGGTTATATGGATATCCAAAGTACAAACGAGATGGATGTTTGTTGTCCTAACCATTCTTCTTAGTCCCGATACCAATATGGAAAAGGAGAATTTAAAACAAAGTTTTCATGTTGTTGATTCCTAGGTGTAGTGCTTCTTTCCCTATGCCGCCTATGGGTACTAGTGAAGTAGGATTGACCTACAATACATAACCTATAGGTGTACCCTTTCGTTCAATACTAAAATCGACAATTGAAGCATCTGAGGTTGAATCTCTCGAGAATACACAAGAGAAGGAATTATTCTATATCCAAACTTCACCTTCATCAAGCGTAGGTTTATTTCAATAATTTGTTTCTTTACATCTCGAACCACGTCCCCTTTTCATAAGACTGAGGGCTAAAAAAGCAAGAAAAAAGAATCAAATCACACCATCTCTGTAATAAGTAAATGCCTTTTTTTCTCCTGAAGTTGTCGGAATTATTCGTAATAAGATATTGGCTACAATTGAAGAGGTCTTATCAATAAAATTTCTATTTATCTGAGATCTAGGCATAATTAATTAGCAATCCATTCTATAATTCTTTTCATTACCCCGAAGGGTAATGATCCCACAAACACAGGAATTGTACAGTACGAAATAACATAAAAACAACCAGACTAATTCGAAAAAAAGATGGGGATCCTACACTCAAACTATTCTTTTTGGCAAATTATTCTTTTTGGTAAGGAGAGATATGAAATATTTGAATCAGATTGGATTTCATTCGAATTGCAATAATATAATATGAATGACTCGCTATTCACTCGGTTTCTGGTCAATAATAACATTATATTATGCAGGAGAGATGGCCGAGTGGTTCAAGGCGTAGCATTGGAACTGCTATGTAGGCTTTTGTTTACCGAGGGTTCGAATCCCTCTCTTTCCGTTTCTGTTAATTGACCAACATTATCCATCACAACAATATATCAAATAACAATCGATACCCTTATTGCAACCCAAGACTCTCATTTGATAGAGATTCCCTATTCCTAATTACATTACTTTGATTTGATACGTAAAATGCAACTATCGGAAAGAAAAGAACGAAAAGGAAAATCCTACTGTTGATCCATTCGTAATACGTAAATGGGAAAATGCGGATTAAAGCCCTTAGATCTATTTATTTTACTTCAGTGAAAAGGGAGTAAAATTGTCTGAATCTTTCCTTCTTAATTTTCGTTAGGTTCAAGTCTGACGGGAATAATATTCTACGACTAACAACTCATTTATTTTCAAACCAATCAATTTACTGTCTATTATTTGATTTACTAATCCTTTATATTGGAATGAGTCAATAGTCAAATGTTTTGGCAATTCCTCATGGGGGGACGATTCAATAGAATTTTGAATCAGAACTTTCGATCTTTGTTTATCTTTGGTAGTAATAATATCTCTGGGTTTGCAACGATAACTTGGTATATCCACTATACGACCATTAACTAAAATATGTCTATGGTTAACTAATTGCCTGGCTGCAGGAATGGTCGAAGCCATACCCAATCGAAAAAGTATGTTATCCAAGCGCATCTCAAGTAGTTGTAATAAAACCTGATCTGTTGACCCTTTGGCTTTTCCAGCAATATGTACATATCTAAGTAATTGTTGTTCTGTCAGACCATAATGAAAACGCAATTTCTGTTTTTCTTCTAGACGAATACGATATTGGGATTTTTTCCCAAAACGCGATTGGTTTTTAAAATCACTTCCGGATCTAGGCCTTTTACTAGTTAGTCCCGGTAAAGCCCCCAGACGGCGTATTTTTTTGAAACGAGGTCCTCGGTAACGAGACATAAAATAAAGACTCCTTTACTTTTTTTCTTATTTTATTGACATTTCAATATTACAGAATAAGTCTAAATTAAGACTGAACTAAAGGATAAACAAAGTAAAGCTAAATCTATTGAAGTACTACAAACATTGAAGTACTACAAACAAAGTAGAATGAAATAAATTGTATCAATATTCGGATTTTTTGTATATGGAAAATGTATATATAATAAATTTAGACTCTGTCTTCTGATTTGTTTTATAGAAATCTAATTCCTCCAATTCATTTTGTATTTGTAGTTACAAGTTATCACGAGATAATAGATCGGATTGGCGACCAACATTTGGAGAAAAGGAGAGGGTAGATTATCAATCATGGAAAAAATAGATAGAGAAAAAAGCCGGCTATCGGAGTCGAACCGATGACCATCGCATTACAAATGCGATGCTCTAACCTCTGAGCTAAGCGGGCTCATATAACAGAATATAATGTATAGAAATACACTAAACTACCTGAGCTTAGTTAGCTATTAACTAGTAAGAATTCAATTTCTTACTAAAATTTATTAAATTAACTTTAATTAGCACTATAATACAATTACTATAACTAGATATAATACGTTAATATATAGTTCAGTATTCTTAATTTAATTGTTAATTTAACGATGATATGGTTCTATAGTTAGTAGAAAAGTAATAAATCATATAACCAATTTTCAAATATATGACTAATTAGAATTGGGATTATACCATCGTGGATATTCCATTTTTTTTTTTTTATTATTAATTAAATTTAAATATTAATATTTAATATATAAAATATAATGATTTAAAATTGTGACTAAAAAAAATCTAATTATTTCTTTTTTGGAGTTATAACAAACTATATTAACTATCCGATCGGCCCTCAGAAAAGGAAAGGATAAGATAAGAATAAAGATACAATCCAAATTCTATTCTTCTGATTTCATTTAGAAACGTAGGGGATAAGAAAGAATGAATATCGACCGTTCCAGTATTGCCAATCATGACAGAAAAATGAAAGAGAGGGGAAACATATATATGTGAGATATATATATCCATATTGAATTGTAGATACATCAATGATAGAATCATTTCTGATTGAAAGAAATCTAGTTTATCTAATAAATATGAAAATAATAGAAGATGGCGAAAAAAATAGGAGTATACACTTTTTTTCGATATAAGAATCATTATCTAATGAATTCAACGGTTCAAATATAAATCAAAGAAGTAGATAGAATTATAACCGGATCCTGGTCTCAAGGGGGGATATGGCGAAATTGGTAGACGCTACGGACTTGATTGAATTGAGCCTTGGTATGGAAACCTGCTAAGTGATAACTTCCAAATTCAGAGAAACCCTGGAATTTGAAATGGGCAATCCTGAGCCAAATCTTTATTTGTTTTGTTTTTTTATAAACCCTTTGGTTTATAAAAAAACAAAACAAACTAGAATCAAAAATCAAAAAGGATAGGTGCAGAGACTCAATGGAAGCTGTTCTAACGAATGGAATTGACTACGTTATGTTGGTAGTTGGAAAACCTACATTGAAATTATGAAAGGGGGAGTTCTATATACCCAATACGTACGTATACATACTAACATATTAAAGGATTAATCACGACCCGAATCCATTATTTTATTTATATATATTATGAAAAAATGGAAAGTTATATTGTGAATCTATTTCAACCGAAGTTGAAGGAAGAATCAAATATTTAATGATCAAATCATTGATTCTAGAGTCTGATAGATCTTTTGAAAAACGAATTAATCGGAC